TTTTCAAAATCGTTCAAATATTCAAAACAAGAAGTTACAATTGGTCAAATGAGATAACCAAGTTAGATAAAAAAACGAATACTTATAACAGGAAAATGCAAATATAAATTATTATTACGAGAAATTCTCGTAATAATAATTTATTAATAATAATTTATATTCATAGAGCAGAGCAAGGATAAAAAATTACAATAAAAAGAGTACTTGATGCTGATATGAATTATAGGATTAACTAAGGTCATAGGTCTAATGAAGGTCTAATGAAATAAAAACTCTTGATTTTAGTTAGTTTCTTTGAACTCATTAACTAATTCATTATGGGATTGATTGTTTTCCATTTCAATCAAAACGATTTCTTAGTAAACGTTAGAATATTATAGATCTAAAATGAACTTTTTTTTATCGAGAAAGGCTAAAAAACGATTGAGATATTTTTTTATCAAACCAGATATCCTTTACCAGATATCCTTTAACAGATTTATTAGTAATCTCATTCGAATTTTCAAATTGAATTTAGGTTTATTCCTTTCTCGAGTTTGACTAAAAAAAGACTCAAGTTTTTTATTATTTTATTAGATTAGGCAAAAGTTTACAATCCTTTGAGGGATTTTATTAAATGTAAATAAAGTATAGAATGAGGCAAATCAAGGTCTTTTAGGTTCTTTCTTTATTTTATTTTTATTAAATCATTAAGTTTGATTTCTATGACCTAGCAGATTCTGCAGATTCTAAAGATATAAATTTGAGAGATAAAGAACGAGAACTAAGAGTTCCAAACCAAAATTTAGAATATTGTATGGAATCAAAATTTTGTTATTTCGAGTAATTTTTGATCCCATTTTCACGGATCTTTCACATATCTATATTTCTTTTTTTTTGAAGAGAATATTATTTCTAGAAAAAATAGATAATGAAAAATAAATATAAATAATAATTTGTTTTGAACAATAGATGTCTTTCACATCCAACTATAACAATGATTTTAAAATGGCAGTTCCAAAAAAACGTACTTCTATATCAAAAAAGCGTATTCGTAAAAATATTTGGAAAAGGAAAGGATATTGGGCGGCGTTAAAAGCTTTGTCATTAGGGAAATCTCTTTCTACCGGGAATTCAAAAAGTTTTTTTGTACGACAAACAAATAAGTCCTAAACTATTGGAATAATCGGAATGGATTTGACTCAAAAATTGGCTCAATAATTTGTTAATATCATTTGTTAATATCAAATTCACAATTGGCAGTCCCTATTCTAATCAATATGAAATAGACCAGGTTTCCATCTTATAAGATGTCTAAAAAAAAGACCTCTTCTGTTTCCTGAATTCTAAAAAAAAAAGCAGAATAAAGAAAAAAATACAAGATTTTTTTATTTCTTTGTAGTAGATTTTCACTAAGATTTTTGTGGTGGGGAGTCTTATTTTCCCCATCGACCTTTACAAAAATGAAAAATTTTTCTCTTTCTCGAGAAGGGCAGATATAATATTTTTAGTTCAAATAAATGGATTGTTGAAACTAATGGATTCCATGTTAAAAAATTTTGGATAACTTTCTGATTAATTTATAATTTTTATAAATTACTATATGGAATGTATTTATCATATATCTCCAATTTTGAGCCCAATCAATAAAAGAACTTCTTTGTTGAGATATTATGTACAACTAATGTGTCAATTTGGAGTAATCCAAAATATGGTTATTTTGGATTCATATTCATTGATAAAATTTATTTTTTGTTTGAAATTTATGAAATCAGATAAACGAGAAATAATGAAGTATCAATAAAAGTAAAAAAATGAAAACAGTACCCTAAAAAGAAATGAACCTAATGAACCTTCAAATTGACTTTTGAACTCATTTTTTTTATCAATTTGAATCTTTACTAAAAAACTTATTTGATTGAATTGACTTGTTCAATCTCGACGATTGAATATAAATAGGCTATTATTAGTTCGAGCAAGCCGCTATGGTGAAATCGGTAGACACGCTGCTCTTAGGAAGCAGTGCTAGAGCATCTCGGTTCGAGTCCGAGTGGCGGCATGCCATCTTCTAAAACAGACCCAATAGATCCTATAATAAAAATAAATTCAATTCCCGATTTATAATTCTTAATTAATATTAATTTAGGGGATTCCCTCCCTTTTTTCATTTTTATGATATTTTCAACTTTAGAGCATATATTCACTCATATTTCCTTTTCGATTGTTTCAATTGTAATTACAATTAATTTGATAACCTTATTGGGCAATGAAATCATAAAACCATATGATTCGTCAGAAAAGGGGATGATAGTTACTTTTTTATGTCTAACAGGATTATTAATCACTCGTTGGATTTATTCGGGCCATTTCCCACTAAGTGATTTATATGAATCATTAATCTTTCTTTCATGGAGTTTCTCCCTTATTCATATAGTCCCTTATTTCAAAATAAGAAAAAATTATTTAACCACAATAACTGCCTCAAGTACTATTTTTACCCAAGGCTTTGCTACTTCGGGTCTTTTAACTGAAATACGTAAACCCGCAATATTAGTACCTGCTCTACAATCGGAGTGGTTAATAATGCACGTAAGTATGATGATATTGAGCTATGCGGCTCTTCTTTGTGGATCATTATTATCCGTAGCACTTCTAGTCATTACATTTAGAAAGATTTTTTATAGTTATAAAAGTAATAATTTATTAAAATTAAATGAGTCATTTTCATTTGGTGAAATCCAATACAAGAATGAAAGAAACAATATTTTTAAAAAAACTTCTTTTTTTTCTGCTAAGAATTATTACAAGGCCCAATTGATTCAACAATTAGATTATTGGAGCTATCGTGTGATTAGCCTAGGGTTTATATTTTTAACCATAGGTATTCTTTCAGGAGCAGTATGGGCTAATGAAGCATGGGGATCATATTGGAGTTGGGATCCAAAGGAAACTTGGGCCTTTATTACTTGGATCGTATTCGCAATTTATTTGCATACTCGAACAAATAAAAATTTTCAGGGGGCAAATTCCGCAATTGTGGCGACTCTAGGCTTTCTTATAATTTGGATATGCTATTTTGGGGTCAATCTATTAGGAATAGGGCTACATAGTTATGGTTCATTTACGTTAACCTCTAGTTAAATTAAAGAAAAGTTCTTACGAATACAAACAGAGTGGAATACGGTGTATATAAAACACCTTGTGTCAACCGGCGAGAACCGTGTGAATCAAGTAGTGTAGTGATTCACACGGTTCTCGCAAAGACCAAGTATATTGGGTGAAAATTCAAATTCATATTGTGTTTTTACTTTATTTAAGATTTAAGAGAATAAAAATCCTTCTTCTTTTTTTTCATTAGTAAACCAACTCTTAAAAATCATAGGAGTTTTTCCTTTAAGAAAACTATCTATAAAAATAATTAGATAGAATACCTTCAACCTTGTCAACTGATAGTGAAAGAACAAAATCCGGATACATACCAATACCTATTACAGGTAGAAAAATGGCGATCGAAACAAATAACTCGCGCGGTCCAGAATCAAAAACATAAGAGTTTGGAGTATTAAATAACTTGTATCCATAGAACATCTGGCGTAACATAGATAATGAATAAATAGGAGTTAATATCATTCCAATTGCCATTACAAAAGTGATGGCAATTTTGGGCATTAAAAGATATTTTTGGCTGGTAATTATTCCTAAAAAGACTATAACTTCTGCAACAAAACCACTCATACCCGGTAATGCAAGCGAAGCCATGGAAAAACTACTGAACATCGTAAATATTTTTGGCATGGGGATAGCTACTCCCCCCATTTGGTCAAGATAAACAAGACGTATTCGATCATAACTCGTTCCTGCCAAGAAAAAAAGTGCAGCACCAATAAACCCATGAGAGATTATTTGTAAAATAGCTCCATTGAGTCCCGTATCGGTTATAGAAGCAATTCCTATAAGTATGAAACCCATATGAGATACGGAGGAATAGGCTATTCTTTTTTTTAAATTACGTTGGCCGGGAGATGTTGAAGCTGCATAGATTATTTGTATTGTACCTACTATAATCAACCAAGGAGAAAATATAGAATGAGCGTGTGGTAATAATTCCATATTAATCCGAATCAATCCATAAGCTCCCATTTTTAATAAAATTCCGGCTAGAAGCATACAAGTACTATAATGTGCCTCTCCGTGGGTATCTGGTAACCATGTATGTAGGGGTAGAATCGGTAATTTGACAGCAAAAGCAATAAAAAATCCAATATAGAATATTATTTCCAAAGCCACAGGATACGACTGATTCACTGATGTTTCAAAATTTAATGTTGGTTCATTAGAACCATATAAACCGATACCCAGAACTCCCATTAAGAGAAAAATGGAACCTCCCGCCGTGTACAAAATAAATTTTGTGGCTGAGTAGAGACGTTTCTTTCCTCCCCACATGGATAGAAGTAGATAAACCGGAATTAATTCTAATTCCCACATGATGAAAAAAAGTAAAAGGTCCCGAGAAGAAAATGATCCTATTTGACCACTGTACATTGCTAACATCAAGAAATGGAATAACCGAGAATCCCGAGTAACAGGCCAGGCTGCTAAAGTAGCTAAAGTAGTGATAAATCCTGTTAATAAAACGGGTCCTATAGACAGTCCATCTATTCCTAATTTCCAACGGAAATCAAAAAAATTGATCCATTTATAGTCCTCTACTAGTTGAATTAACGGATCGTCCAATTGGAAATGATAACAGAATGCATAGGTTGTTAGAATAAGTTCTAACATGCATATACATATTGTATACCACCTAATTACCCTATTTCCTTTATGTGGAAGAAATAAAATAAAGGAACCCGCAAATATTGGTAAAACTACAATTATTGTTAACCAAGGAAATTTGTTCGTGGTAAAGACAAGATACACTTGGACCAGAAAAACCTATGCCCAAAAATAAGATATTTTTGAGCACAGGTTTTGGCGGTAAAAAAAAATGGGCTCAATCAAGTAGGGTTTTCTGTAAC